CTAAAATTTCTTCGGTTTTATGTGATTATCAATCACGTAAAAAGTTATTCTATATATCAATTCTTACATCTCCTACTACCGGTGGGGTGACAGCTAGTTTTGGTATGTTGGGGGATATCATTATTGCCGAACCCTATGCCTATATTGCATTTGCGGGTAAAAGAGTAATTGAACAAACATTGAAAAAAGCCGTGCCTGAAGGTTCACAAGCGGCTGAATCTTTATTACGTAAGGGCTTATTGGATGCAATTGTACCACGTAATCTTTTAAAAGGTGTTCTGGGTGAGTTATTTCCGCTCCATGCTTTTTTTCCTTTGACCAAAAATTAAATCAAATAGAACAGTTAGTTTTAGTTTATCAGAATTAAACGAAAACCTTGAAAAATGCATTTTTCTTTCGGGAAGTTCAAATTAGACTAGACAAATAAAACAAAGTTCATTTTCCTCTCTTGTTGCATATGTATAGATAATTCAAATAGAGATATATACAGATTTCTAGAGAGTCTTCCATCTTTTTGCATTTCCCGAAAATTCCCTGTTGTTGGATCAGAGTCTAATCCATTTTGTAGAAATTTGTAATGGAATAAAATTTTTTCTTTATTAATGACTATTTAGAAGACAAAAAGAACAAAAAGAATAATAAATCTAACAAGGGGATTATGATACATCTATTTTATTTTGAAAGATTAATAAGTCCATTCATTTATTTTGTTTGGCGTTTCTTGTACCTATTTTTTATTCTATTTCTATTAGGTTGTATATTAGTATTAGATATATATTTACTTAAAGATACTTAGTATAATTATATTATATATAATAGAAATAATAAAAATACAAGATATTCTAAGATATCTTTAGAATTCAGAATATAACAATAACAGGTACAAATATTAAATTGAGGTACCCATTTTATGACAACTTTCAATAACTTACCCTCTATTTTTGTGCCTTTAGTAGGCCTAGTCTTTCCGGCACTTGCAATGGCTTCTTTATTTCTTCATATTCAAAAAAATAAGATTTTTTAGATCGGATGAGACCTAATCGTATCACTCCTTTTTTTGATTTTAAAAACTTCGATTCGATAAGACCCATTTGGTAGAATATTGTATAACAGATAGATTCCTACAAACATAACTAAAAAAGCTCTTATGCATGTGTAAACGTATTAGTATTATATGGGTAAATAAATTTGCGCTCTTTTGAAAAATGGATCATCATCGGGCCGTTGTATGAAATTTAAGTCAATGTATTTGTTTGTATGTATATAGTTATAGGGGATCATATAAAGGAAGGAAATGTTATTATTTTAGATATAAACAATTCGATGAATTACTCCTAAGGTAAATGTTCACAACAAAATAGTTGATGAGAGTTACTTGGAAAACAAAAAAAGGAAAGTCATATTTTCTCAATTCCAAAAAATTGTATAACTGGATCTAATATATATGAGTTGGCGATCAGAATTTATATGGATAGAATTTATAACGGGGTCTCGAAAAACAAGTAATTTCTGCTGGGCCTTTATCCTATTTTTAGGTTCATTAGGATTCTTATTGGTTGGAACTTCCAGTTATCTTGGTAGAAATGTTATATCGTTATTTGCGTCTCAGCAAATCATTTTTTTTCCACAAGGGATTGTGATGTCTTTCTATGGGATCGCAGGTCTCTTTATTAGTTGCTATTTGTGGTGCACTATTTTGTGGAATGTGGGTAGTGGTTATGATCTTTTCGACCGAAAAGAAGGAATAGTGCGTATTTTTCGTTGGGGATTTCCTGGAAAAAGTCGTCGCATCTTTTTACGATTCCTTATGAAAGATATTCAGTCCATCAGAATAGAAGTTAAAGAGGGTGTTTCTGCTCGGCGTATCCTTTATATGGAAATTCGAGGTCAAGGGGCTATTCCTTTAATTCGTACTGATGATAATTTTACTACACGAGAAATTGAGCAAAAAGCTGCTGAACTGGCTTACTTCTTGCGTGTACCAATTGAAGTATTTTGAAATGAATTAATTTTAAAAGACTAGATGCTTTGGCAGTAGAAATAAAAAACTAAAGAAGTTTTTTCTTTTTTTTTTTTTCAATTGAACATTCATCTATTCTTTTATGCTCGTTTTTTTTTTTTATATATTTGATAGAAAAAGAAAAGGAGTTTCTTCGTCTCGAAAATATAATAATATTTTTTATTTAAAAAAGTTCTTTTAGTATTGATCGAAAAAAGGGGGAATAACATCCTGGAAACCCACTTTTTTCTTGATTCAAATTGGAAGTGTATTCTGAGTCTATTTCTGTATTCTTTCTAGATTCACAGCAAAGACTAAGTATTGAATCAAAAGAAAAAGATAAAATGGATTCGTGGGCTCAATACATTTTATTCGAATTAGAATAGAAACTCATGCTCGATAGAAATATTAGATCTAATAGAATCAACAAATGAGGTAGGTTCATTAACAATTCACAGATTCAAAATGACAAAAAAGAAAGAATTCAGTCCTTTTTTTTATTTTACATCTATAGTCTTTTTCCCCTGGTTGATCTCTCTCTGCTGTAATAAAACTTTGAAAACTTGGATTACTAATTGGTGGAATACTAGACAACGCGAAACTTTTTTGAATGATATTCAAGAAAAAAGTGTTCTAGAAAAATTCATACAATTAGAGGAACTACTCCAGCTGGATGAAATGATAAAGGAATACCCAGAAACCGATTTACAACAATTTCGTCTAGGAATCCACAAAGAAACGATCCAATTCATCAAGATACACAACGAGTATCGTATGCATACAATCTTGCACTTCTCGACAAATCTAATATCTTTCGTTATTCTAAGTGGTTATTCCTTTTGGGGTAAGGAAAAGCTTTTGATTCTGAATTCTTGGGTTCAAGAATTCCTATATAATTTAAGTGATACAATTAAAGCTTTTTCGATTCTTTTATTAACTGATTTATGTATCGGATTCCATTCGCCTCACGGTTGGGAACTAATGATTAGTTATATTTACAAAGATTTTGGGTTTGCTCATTATGAGCAAATTTTATCTGGTCTAGTTTCTACCTTTCCAGTAATTCTTGATACAATTTTGAAATATTGGATCTTTCGTTATTTAAATCGTGTATCTCCGTCACTTGTAGTGATTTATCATGCAATAAATGACTAAAAAATGATTCACTGATCCAATTCTAATCTTTCTTACTTATACATCATAACCAAATTAACGTCGTATTTACTTTACTCCTTTTACCCATGAGGGATTCCTTGTCTATTTCAACAAAAAAATTTTATTTTTTCAGTAAATGTAAATAGCATAATTGTGGCTAGGGAAGTATATTATCGACCTACCTAACTTTATTGTAGAAATTTTCGGGATAAATGATTGGACCATGCAAACTAGAAATACCTTTTCTTGGATAAGGGAAGAGATTACTCGCTCCATATCTGTCTCACTCATGATATATATAATAACTTGGGCATCCATTTCAAGTGCATATCCGATTTTTGCCCAGCAGAATTATGAAAATCCACGAGAGGCAACTGGGCGTATTGTATGTGCCAATTGCCATTTAGCTAATAAGCCAGTGGATATTGAAGTTCCACAGGCGGTACTTCCTGATACTGTATTTGAAGCAGTTATTAAAATTCCTTATGATATGCAACTAAAACAAGTTCTAGCTAATGGCAAAAAAGGAGCTTTGAATGTGGGAGCTGTTCTTATTTTACCGGAGGGGTTTGAATTAGCCCCCCCCGATCGTATTTCACCCGAGATGAAAGAAAAGATAGGAAATATTTCTTTTCAGAATTATCGCCCCAATAAAAAAAATATTCTTGTGATAGGTCCTATTCCCGGTCAAAAATATAGTGAAATAACCTTTCCTATTCTTGCCCCCGACCCTGCTACTAATAAAGATGTTCACTTCTTAAAATATCCTATATACGTAGGTGGAAACAGGGGAAGGGGTCAGATTTATCCTGATGGTAGCAAAAGTAATAATACCGTTTATAATGCTACGGCAGGAGGGATAATAAGCAAAATTTTACGAAAAGAAAAGGGGGGATACGAAATAACCATAGTGGATCCATCGAATGGACGCCAAGTGATTGATATTATCCCTCGAGGCCTAGAACTTCTTGTTTCAGAGGGCGAATCAATTAAACTCGACCAACCATTAACGAGTAATCCTAATGTGGGTGGGTTTGGTCAGGGGGACGCGGAAATAGTACTTCAAGATCCATTACGTGTCCAAGGCCTTTTGTTCTTCTTAGGATCGGTTGCTTTGGCACAAATCTTTTTGGTTCTTAAAAAGAAACAGTTTGAGAAGGTTCAATTATCCGAAATGAATTTTTAGATCTGTCTATTTAGCTTTATCAAATTCGTAAAAAAGAACCAAAAAAATTATGAAAAGCCTTTTGCCTCTCTTTAGATTTTATATTCCTTTTCGACCAGATGTCAGGAATTACTTGTATCATAGTCCTAATCCTAGTATGTATATTGAGAAGAATTCATTTTACCCCCTTTTCTTTATTTTTCAATACAAATTTGAAAAATGGGAAGGGGTGTGATGTAACTCTGTCATTATTGACCAATTTCAATTGGTAGAATGTATCAATAATCAAGAGTTTTTTTTCTATTAGAATGGAAAAATTTTACTAGATACGAAAATAAGATAAGGAAAGCAAGCGCAGAAAAAAAGGGGAACCATAAATCGGCGAAACAACAAATTTTAGGGACTATTAGGGAGTATTATTTGTCTTGCTAGTCTTCGACACAAGAAAAGGATGTCTAAAATTCCTTTTCTTGTGTCGATCTTGTCCTTCTTGATTCCATTCGTTAAGAATTCCTATTCTTAGTTTACATATATATTACTATTTCTATATATATAACGTTTTCATATATATATATATATATTAATTAATAGTATATATAGTAGTTACTTTTTGTAGTTTTATTTTTTTTTTTTCAAGTTTGATGAAATACTAAATAAATAAACAAATCACAAAAAACTTCT